AAATACAAAAGGAATTCAAGTACAAATTGCAGGACGTATCGACGGAAAAGAAATTGCACGTGTTGAATGGATCAGAGAAGGCAGAGTTCCTTTACAAACAATTGAAGCTAAAATTGATTATTGTTCCTATACAGTTCGAACTATTTATGGGGTCTTAGGAATAAAAATTTGGATATTCGTAGACGAAGAATAACAAACTTTATTTGTCTTTACATTTTATCCAAGGATAAAAAAAACTATGTAGTATAACACTATACAGACAGCAATAAAAAAATTACAGTCTTCTTTTTTTTAAGAAAAAATAAGCAATTCTATAAGGTTGAATAAAAATTTCCATCAAAACTCCTTTGATATAATTGCTATGCTTAGTGTGTGACTCGTTAGTTTAGGATTCAATTAGACTAAGAAAAAAAAAATAAAAAAGAACTTACCTATAAGAGCAACTAATAACTCTAGCATTAATAAATAACCTAAGCAACTCATTGCTTCGCATTATCTGGATCCAAAAAAATCAGTCAAGATATGATAGACTGATCATATAATTGTAGCAACTGAATTTTTTTTACAAAAAAAAGAATAACGAAATATTATTATAAGTTATGAAAGGTAATCGAAAAGTATGCGGATAAATGGAAGGATGAAAGAAAGAGAGAAAAAATTTGAATATTAATGATCTATTATTCCAATTTGGAAAGTCTATGAGGTCACTGTAATAAAAACAATGTAATAAAGCATGAATACAGATTCATTCATAATAATTAAATAAATCTGTTCGTTCTGAAAACAAAAAAATTAAGAGCCTTGAGCCAATAAAAACTGAGAAAATTGACTCAAAAATACATTAAAAAATGAAATGAAAAATTTCAGGTAAGAGCTCCATTGTAGAATTCGGGCCTAATGATTAATCAAGAGGCGATGGGAACGACGGAACCCATGAATATAAAGGATTCAATTGAAAAATAAATCTTAGTAATTCATTGGACAGGATGGCGGAATAAACCATAAACTTTATTATCTATTCTGATTTTTATTCTGAGACCTCGGGGGATAAACATCAAACTTAAATAGATATTGAAAGAGTAAATATTCGCCGGCGAAAAAATGAAAAAGATAAAAAAAATAAGGATTTTGTTAGAATATTCTAACTCTAACAAAAACGACATTCGAGATAATGATATTACCTTATTTTTAAATAAATATAAATAGAATTCATCTTGTATTCCATTTTGAAAAAGACATACACAAATTTAGAAGAGATCAGATGAAATTGCAAAAAAGACCATGATTAATAGGATTAATCATTAACTACATCTATATATTAATACAAGCTTTTTTAGTACTTTTATTCGCGAGGAGCTGGATGAGAAGAAACTCTCACGTTCAGTTCTGTAGTAGAGATGGAATTTATAATTTAGAAAAAACCCATCAACTATAACCCAAAAAGAACCAAATTTCGTAAACAACATCGAGGAAGACTAAAAGGAATATCTTCTCGTGGGAATCGTATTTGTTTTGGCAGATATGCTCTTCAAACACTTGAACCCGCTTGGATCACATCTAGACAAATAGAAGCAGGGCGACGAGCAATGTCACGAAATGTACGACGTGGGGGAAAAATTTGGGTACGTATATTTCCAGACAAACCAGTTACAGTAAGACCGGCGGAAACGCGTATGGGTTCTGGGAAAGGATCCCCAGAGTATTGGGTAGCTGTGGTTAAACCAGGTAAAATCCTTTATGAAATGGGTGGTGTACCCGAAAATATAGCCAGAAAAGCTATTTCAATAGCGGCATCAAAAATGCCTATAAAAACCCAATTCATTATTTCTGAATAGGAATATAGAATGAAAAAGCTAAATAACATTTAAGGATAAAAAGATTATCTATTTTATTTTTTTGACAAACAATATTTTTTTACTTCGTCCTTTGTATTAAAAGAAGAGATACAAAAAAATGATATGATTCAACCACAAACCTATTTGAATGTAGCAGATAACAGCGGGGCTCGAGAATTGATGTGTATTCGAATAATAGGAGCTAGTAATCGCCGATATGCTCATATTGGTGACGTCATTGTTGCTGTAATCAAGGAAGCAATACCGAATACTCCTCTAGAAAGATCAGAAGTGATCAGAGCAGTAATTGTACGTACTTGTAAAGAACTCAAACGTAACAATGGGACCATAATACGATATGATGACAACGCCGCAGTTGTCATTGATCAAGAAGGGAATCCAAAAGGAACTCGAGTTTTTGGGGCGATCCCACGGGAATTGAGACAATTAAACTTTACTAAAATAGTTTCATTAGCTCCTGAGGTCTTATAAGACCTAAATATCGATAGTTAGTATAGGATTAAAAAAATGGTATTGAAATAAAATTAATTAATCGATTGTGTATCAAGCATATACCCTTAATAAAAAAATATTAATAATTTAATTCATATATTAATATATAATTCGTCTATATATATATAAAAGAAAAAGAACATGTTGATTATATCAAAATTATAGAACAATAAGGAATTTTAACTTAATCATGGGGAAAGACACTATTGCTGATATAATAACCTCTATACGAAATGCTGACATGAATAGAAAAGGAACAGTTCGGATAGGGTCCACTAACATCACCGAAAGCATTGTTAAAATACTTTTACGGGAGGGTTTTATCGAAAACGTAAGGAAACATCGTGAAAACAATCAATATTTTTTGATTTTAACCCTAAAACATAGACGAAATAAGAAAGAATCCTATAAAACTATTTTAAATTTAAAGAGAATAAGTCGACCGGGTCTACGAATCTATTCTAACTCTCAACGAATTCCACGAATTTTAGGCGGAATAGGAATTGTAATCCTTTCGACTTCTCAAGGTATAATGACAGACCGAGAAGCTAGACTAAAAAGAATCGGTGGAGAAATTTTGTGTTATATATGGTAATCCTTCTAATATAAAAATTAGATATCCGGAATTTACCATTTGTGAAAAAAGGGGGTTGTGTAATACCACCCCTGCTAAAAATAAAAATTTTAGCAAGTTCTTAGGTATAAGTTAATTAGGGGACAGCCGCTTTCTAGACTCCATAACAAGGATTCAAAAGAGTAAGTGGTTTTTTCAATTTTAACATTCCTTTCACGAAGATACAATTAAAGATTCAAAAATATCAAGAAACCTTTCTTTCGTCCAACAAAACAATAAGTATATTCACAGAATTAAGGAATAATAACTATGAAAATAAGGGCTTCCGTTCGTAAAATTTGTGAAAAGTGTCGACTAATCCGTAGGAGGGGACGAATTATAGTAATTTGTTCCAACCCGAGGCATAAACAAAGACAAGGATAATCTTACTAAAGTAAATAAAATAAAGGGCACTTCCACGGAGCAGGCAAAAAAGAGTCCGTTTTGACATGAAATGGATATATCCATATATTTCTTGTGAAATGAAAAAATATGGCAAAACCTATATTAAGAATTGGTTCACGTAAAAATACACGTAGTGGTTCACGTAAAAATGTCCGTAGAATACCAAAGGGAGTTATTCATGTTCAAGCAAGTTTCAACAATACCATTGTGACCGTTACAGATGTACGGGGTCGGGTTATTTCTTGGTCCTCCGCGGGTACTTGTGGATTCAGGGGTACAAGAAGAGGAACACCTTTTGCTGCTCAAACCGCAGCAGGAAATGCTATTCGAGCAGTGGTGGATCAAGGTATGCAACGAGCTGAGGTAAGGATAAAAGGCCCTGGACTGGGAAGAGATGCAGCATTACGAGCTATTCGTAGAAGCGGTATACTTTTAAGTTTCGTACGAGATGTAACCCCTATGCCACATAATGGTTGTAGACCCCCTAAAAAAAGACGTGTATAGAACTAGAACTAAATAAAAGCTGAAAGGGTTTCAAGAGAAATAAATGATTTAATGATCTGATCAAATAAAATTACTATGGTTCGAGAGAAAGTCAAAGTATCTACTCGGACACTACAGTGGAAGTGTGTTGAATCAAGAAGAGACAGTAAGCGTCTTTATTATGGACGCTTTATTCTGTCTCCACTTATGAAAGGTCAAGCCGACACAATAGGCATTGCGATGCGAAGAGCTTTACTTGGCGAAATAGAAGGAACATGTATTACACGTGCAAAATCTGAGAACATACCACATGACTATTCTAACATAGTAGGTATTCAAGAATCAGTACATGAAATTTTAATGAATTTGAACGAGATTGTATTAAGAAGTAATCTATACGGAACGCGCAACGCGCTTATTTGTGTCAAAGGTCCTGGATATATAACTGCTCGAGACATAATTTTACCGCCCTCTGTGGAAATAGTTGATAATACACAGCATATAGCTACCTTAACGGAACCAATCGATTTGTGTATTGGATTAAAAATCGAGAGGAATCGCGGATATAGCCTAAAAATGTCAAATAACTTTGAAGACAGAAGTTATCCTATAGATGCAGTATTCATGCCTGTTCAAAACGCGAATCATAGTATTCATTCGTATGGGAATGGGAATGAAAAACAAGAGATTCTTTTTCTAGAAATATGGACAAATGGAAGTTTAACTCCTAAAGAAGCACTTCATGAAGCCTCCCGGAATTTAATTAATTTATTTATTCCTTTTCTACATGTAGAAGAAGAAACGTTCTATTTAGAGAACAATCAACATCAAGTTACTTTACCCCTTTTTCCTTTTCATAATAGATTAGTTAACCTAAGAAAAAAAAAAAAAGAACTAGCATTTCAATATATTTTTATTGACCAATTAGAATTGCCTCCCAGAATCTATAATTGTCTCAAAAAGTCCAATATACATACATTATTGGACCTTTTGAATAACAGTCAAGAAGACCTTATAAAAATTGAACATTTTCACATAGAAGATCTAAAAAAGATATTAGACATTCTAGAAAAAAAATAGAAAAAGCATTAAAAAAATTACTAATAAAGTAAATTTGAAATTGAAATGGATTTTAAACCTGCAACGTAATT